CCTTCCAATATTTTTCTATTGGAGCTTCCCTAATTCCTTTTATTGAGCATAATGATGCGAATCGAGCTTTAATGAGTTCTAATATGCAGCGCCAAGCAGTTCCCCTTTCTCGGTCCGAGAAGTGCATTGTTGGAACTGGGTTGGAAGGCCAAACGGCTCTAGATTCGGGGATTTCAGCTATAGCCGAACGCAAGGGAAAAATCATTTATACTGATACTCACAAGATCATTTTCTCAAGTAATGGGGATACTCTAAGCATTTCATTAGTTATGTATCAACGTTCCAACAAAAATACTTGTATGCATCAAAAAACTCAGGTTTGGCGGGGTAAATACATTAAAAAGGGACAAATTCTAGCGGGCGGTGCGGCTACAGCTGGTGGGGAACTCGCTTTAGGAAAAAATGTCTTAGTAGCTTATATGCCATGGGAAGGTTACAATTTTGAAGACGCAGTACTAATTAGTGAACGTCTGGTCTATGAAGATATTTATACTTCTTTTCACATCCGGAAATATGAAATTCAGACTCATGTAACAAGCCAAGGTCCTGAAAGAATTACTAAGGAGATCCCGCATTTAGAGGCTCATTTACTCCGAAATTTAGACAGAAATGGAATTGTGATGCTGGGATCTTGGATAGAAACAGGTGATATCTTAGTAGGTAAATTAACACCTCAGACAGCGAACGAATCGTCATATGCACCGGAGGATAGATTATTACGAGCTATACTTGGCATTCAGGTATCCACTTCAAAAGAAACTTCTCTAAGACTACCTATAGGTGGAAGGGGTCGAGTTATTGATGTGAGATGGGTCCATAGAAAGGGGGGTTCCAATTATAATCCAGAAAGGATTCGTGTATATATTTCACAGAAACGTGAAATCAAAGTAGGTGATAAAGTAGCTGGAAGGCATGGGAATAAAGGTATAATTTCTAAGATTTTGTCTAGACAAGATATGCCCTATTTGCAAGATGGAATGCCCGTTGATATGGTATTCAACCCATTAGGAGTCCCCTCACGAATGAATGTGGGACAGATATTTGAATGTTCGCTCGGGTTAGCGGGGGATCTGCTAAAGAAACATTATAGAATAGCACCCTTTGATGAGAGATATGAGCAAGAGGCCTCAAGAAAACTAGTGTTTTCTGAATTATATGAAGCCAGTAAGCAAACAAAAAATCCATGGGTATTTGAACCCGAATATCCGGGAAAAAGCAGAATATTTGATGGAAGAACAGGAGATCTTTTTGAACAACCTGTTTTAATAGGAAAGTCCTATATCCTAAAATTAATTCATCAAGTTGATGATAAAATTCATGGACGTTCCAGTGGGCATTACGCACTTGTTACACAACAACCCCTTAGAGGGAGGGCCAAACAAGGGGGACAAAGAGTAGGAGAAATGGAAGTTTGGGCTCTAGAGGGATTTGGTGTTGCTCATATTTTACAAGAGATGCTTACTTATAAATCTGATCATATTAGAGCTCGTCAAGAAGTACTTGGTGCTACGATTATTGGAGCAACAGTACCTAACCCAGAGGGTGCTCCAGAATCTTTTCGATTGCTCGTTCGAGAACTACGATCTTTGTCCCTGGAACTGAATCATTTCCTTGTATCTGAAAAGAACTTCCAGATGAATAGGAAGGAAGCTTGATCTCAATGAATCAGAATTTCGATTCTATGATCGACCAGTATAAACATCAACAACTTCGAATTGGACCAGTTTCCCCTCAACAAATAAGGGCTTGGGCAAAAAAAATTCTACCCAATGGAGAGATAGTTGGAGAGGTGAAAAAACCCTATACTTTTCATTATAAAACCAATAAACCGGAGAAAGATGGATTGTTTTGTGAAAGAATTTCTGGACCCATAAAAAGTGGGATTTGTGCTTGTGGAAATTACCGAGGAATTGGGGCTGAAAAAGAAGACCCGAAATCTTGTGAAGAATGCGGGGTGGAATTTGTTGATTCTCGTATACGAAGGTACCAAATGGGCTACATCAAACTGGCATGTCCAGTGACTCATGTGTGGTATTTGAAACGTCTTCCTAGTTATATTGCGAATCTTTTAGATAAGCCCCTTAGGGAATTAGAGGGCCTAGTATATTGCGATGTGTGATTTGATCGAAATTTTCATTTGACAGATTTGGACTGATAAACTGTCATCTCATTCAATCTGATTGGGATGCCCCCGGCTCTGACATGTATCTTGGGAGGAGGAACATGAAGCTCAGAATTATGGGTGCATTCAAGACTTCAAAATGGAAGGAAAGGGGAATTGATCCATGGTCGATTCCGTAACAGATAATATAGGAATAGTTAGTTATACCTCGTGAAAAAAAAAAGACTTTTTGTGGAATTATACATTCCATTTCTTTGAGAAAAAAATTCTGTTCAGACAAGCGAATATGGCATGGTTACGGGAGCCTATCTATCGCATATATGCTTCAAGGGATATCATGGCATAACCATCGAGGTGAGTAGGGACCTAAAAAAGATC